GATATACAAAAATCATCTTTCCATTTCCTCTTTTTGGTCTCATATCATATAACAACTATATAATGAATAATAAATGAATCTTTTTGGCGGGAATTCTCAGGCAGAAAGGGACCCATTTTGCTCTTTTAAGAAAAGGAAAATCTTATCTATCGAATCATTGTACATTTAAATTTGAATTAGGAATTCCGGGTACAAATATACAAATACAAGTGGTCTTTAACCACACATACATGTGATTATATATGTATTACCATAATGTATGTAATACGATAAAGAAGGAGGATTTTAAATGCGAGATCTAAAAACATATCTTTCCGTAGCACCGGTACTAAGTACTCTCTGGTTCGGTTCTTTAGCGGGTTTATTGATAGAGATCAATCGTTTCTTCCCGGATGCGTTAACATTCCCTTTTTTTTAATTCTAGTTATTGTCGCGGGACGGGGTGAAAAAGATTAGATCGAGATACAATCAAATATCTGTGACTAATCTCTCACCCCCCCCCCTTGACTTTTTTTTTTTTAGAATTCGAATTCTATAATCTATAAGAAAATAAGATATATAAGAAAGAATTCGAATTATATAATTATATAAGAATTAGATAAAAATTAGATAAAATAAATAAGGAAGGTAGAACGAAAAAAGTGGATTCAACCTCACCAAAACTTGGGTTCAAGCTCCAATTAAATCACTAGTAGAGCGAAAAGAGAAATGTGGCTGGAACAACAGTATCCTACAAGATACTTAAAGAAAATACCGTACTGTGATTCTAAATCGAGTTAGAAATCATTGTATTACTTAATTTACTATATACTATAATCTATATTGATTTACTATATTGATTGCAATTGATTGCAACGAAATCTTTCAGGATTTGGTTTTGAGTTAGCAACTTTTATTTATTTATTTTCATTCCTTTCTTCTTCACTTTTGATCGGAAAATAGAAGAGTTGGGTGAATTAAAAACTCAAAGGGGGTTCATGGCCAAGAGTAAAGATGTCCGAGTAACGATTATTTTGGAATGTACCAGTTGTGTTCGAAACGGCGTTAATAAGGAATCAACGGGCATTTCCAGGTATATTACTCAAAAAAATCGACACAATACGCCTAGTCGATTGGAATTGAAGAAATTCTGTTCCTATTGTTACAAACATACAATTCACGGGGAGATAAAGAAATAAATCGAATCAAGTGCTCGTATGTCAACCCTTCCTGAGAATATTAGAAAATAGGACATTAGGTATTTAATAATATATTATATAATATATTAAGTAATTATATAATATATTAAGTATATAATTAGTTAGATATAATATATAACAAATATTTTATTTATATATTATTCTATATTTGTATTTCTTGCATTTTTATTCCATGTTTTTAGTTTTATAGTATTCGATATGCATATGATACGATTTTTAATGATTGTTTTAATATTCGCAATATTGTATTCAATATTCGATTATTTTTTGATTATTCTATTGGATTTTGATTCTATTTGATTTTGATTAATTATTTCTTTTTTTATTTTATATTCAATTATTTATTATTTTATTTTATATTCTTCGAATGATTCGTGATTAGATTTTGATTAGTGATTAGATTTTTAATATTATCAATATTTTTTTTTTTTTTTTTCTATTCGTGCATATGATTATTTTAATATTGTATATATTGTATGATTTATTTCTTATTATATTTCATTATTTATTTCTTATTTTATTAATTATTTATTATTTTGGTTATATATATTTATATAAATTATATTTATATATTAATTTATATATTAAATTATATTTAAATAAATATATATAAATAATATAATAATAAAATAAACTAAAATAAACAAACCAAATCCTATTTATTATATTGATTCTATAATTTGAATTTGATCCGATCAAAATAGGATTTTAGAAAAGGATAGGATAGGATTATTTTTAGAAATAAGGAATAAAGAAATCATGGATAAATCCAAGCGATCTTTTCGTAGGCGTTTGCCCCCGATCCAATCGGGGGATCGAATTGATTATAGAAACATGAGTTTAATTAGTCGATTTATTAGTGAACAAGGAAAAATCTTATCTAGGCGAGTAAATAGATTGACTTTAAAACAACAACGATTAATTACTCTTGCTATAAAACAAGCTCGTATTTTATCTTCGTTACCCTTTCTTAATAATGAGAAACAATTTGAAAGAAGGAAGTCGACCGCTAGAACTACTGCTCTTAGAACCAGAAATAAATAGGCTTACCCTTCATAAATAGGCTTACCCTTCAATTGACTCAAAATTCTCAAACGTAGACTGATGCTTTATTCAAAAAATCTGATAATAAAAATTGTCGTGTCGTAAGAAAAAAGAAATAAATAAAAGAATCCAATCGGGTTGGGGAAGAAAAAGAAATCTTTTTTTTTTATTGAGCGTCTTCGCTCATCTTGTTTTGATGACCTTATCAGAATTTTTTTATCATATTAATTTCTACTCTACCTCCCTCGAGTTCATTCTCGAGGGAACCCCATTTCATTTAAAGCATTTCGGTGGATTCCTTCCGATCTCCTTATTTTATAATCTCGTTGGAAATCATATAAAGACAATTCCTATTTGAGATAGCTATTTGTGCAAGTATTTTACGATTAAGAAGCAACTGTTTCTTGTACCGATTTGTTATTAATCTACTATAATTATAGGATACCCCCATTCCGCGAATTCCTGCATTTATTCGAGTGATCCACAAACGACGAAAATCTCTTTTTTTCCTATCTCTATCCCGATCAGCCGAAACCAAAGCTCTTACTCTTTGTTGAATAATAATAGTTCGAATAAGTCTTGAATGAGCGCTTGATGTAAATAAACGACGACGTCTCCGAGCTATATATCCCCCTTTCATTCTGGTCATTGAATAAAAGAAATTTTGATGAATAACTAATTCTTTCTTTCAGTTATTCTTTTCTAGTCTATTAATAACAAAACGGATTCTTCCAATGTATAAAATAAAAATTCCAATGGCTTTTGCTACTATAACCGTCCCGCCCACGATTTTTCCTTTTTTCTAGGCATTTCATTTCGCCTTGAAATAAGAAATTGTATTGATACTAGGTATCAAAAAAAGCATATTAACCAAAATAAAGGAGTAAATAGAAATGGATAAATAAATAGTGGGTTCCATCGTTTCTATGGTTACTTCTTAAACGGTGAGGTCCCCTCTATACACCGGAGCTCATTCCTTCATTTAACATTTAATTGGTAACTTGTACAGTTCACACTCTTCGGCTCTACTCATAAATTTTCCAGTAATAGATCTTTCACAACGAGATCTATCTTATACAGTAACGGTATGTAATTAGGAGGATTAATTGGGTAGCTGACCCTGTTAGTCCGTTCTTTGCAAGAGTCGAAGCATAATCTTTTTGCTTTTTAAATAGGATTTTCCCCGCTTAATGGATAAGCATTTGCTACCAATGGGGAATTTTTAAAAAATTCCAAGATTGGATTTGCGCCAATGGAAACCATAAATTTCATACACAATAGAAGGATATGGTAGATCTATCTTTTTTAGATAGTGAACGGAAGAACCCCATTCTATTCACTGGTACTGATCGTTGATACTGAAAAATTGTTTCTTTTTTCTCAGCCCATGATCTGAACAAGTCGCACATACACCCTAGTACATCTTCCTCGGCGCTGAGGACATCCCCGAAGAGCAGGGGATTTCGTGACATTTCTAATTGGCTGTCTTGCATTTCTAATAAGTTGTTTAATAGTTGGCATGCTGAATCATATACATAATAGACTGGTTTAGATCGATCCTAACCAGATGATTATGAATTATTTCTTTTTCTCTTTAATAGATTAATAAAAGATTAATAAAATATTAACCCCTTAAGTTAAGAAGGAAAGGAATAAGAGGGATTAAATCAATCTTAATCAAAATTAAATGGTGTTCTAGTGGTATTGCCATTCTTCATCCACTATAAGATCCACAACTCCATGAGTTTTGGCTTCTTTTGCTGACATAAAAAAATCTCTTTCCAGGTCTTCGGCTATAATCCATCGGGACTGGCCCGTTCTTTGTACATAAGCCTCTATGACGTCTTCTTGAATTCTCATTATTTCGTCTGTTTCCAGGACCCAGTTTCCCAAGGCATCATCCGCAAACGTACTTTTAGGTTGATGGATCATTACCCTGATGATATAACATAATAAAAGGTTCTTCTAACTCACATAATGAGGCGAGAAGAATAGCTATAGAATTGAACAACCGTACAGGCATTTTTTGCGCATTGCATACGGCTTTACAATGGAATTCTCTTTTTTCGATGAAAGAAAAAAGAGAAAATATAGAGGCTATTAGACCCAGATCAATAAATAATCCAATTACCACCCTTCTTTTTCTTTTTTTTTTTCGGAAAAGTTAAAAAATACTATGATGGCCCCGTTGCTTTATATTTATATATTTATTTCGTCTGTGATTCAGCAATCCCAAAGTTTCTTTTTTTTTTTGAAAAAAAAAAAGAAAGAAAAAAAATAGTCTTTTTTTTTTTCGTACTCTTTCATAACATAAATATTGTTAATAGCCTCTGGTGGGAAAAGAAAAAAAGTTTGTGACGCTGAGATGGGCCCACGACAGCTAAGATCAAATTGGAAATGCCCCTTCTCTCATACTACTCTTTCGATACATAATCTAATATTTCTTTTTTTTTTTTTTTGAAAAAAAAAAAAGAAATAAAAAAAAAATTTCATATCGAATTCAAAGTGCCATGCTATTATTACTTACTAATTCATATTTCATATGGCGAAGGCATAGTCTTCTTTTTTCTTTCCATCAAATAAATAAAAAAAAAACTCATTGGCGCCGAACGTGAGGGAATGCTGTACGTTTGGTAATTTCTCCTCCGACCACGAGAAAGGATGCCACTGAAGCGGTCAATCCCAGGGCTAGTGTCTGCACACGTGGTTCCACTACTTGCATAGTATCAAAAAGAGCTAATCCAGATATTATCCCTCCGCCAGGAGAGTTTATAAAAAAAGACAGATCTCGGCTATTATTCTCTAGACTGAGATATACCATAATACTCGCAAGTTGATTCGAGATCTCGCTAGTAAGCTCTTGACCCAAAAAAAGCAATCTATCTCGATAAATTCGGTTGATTAGGATAAAATTGTATCCCTTAGTAGCCGTACAGGCACCTTTTGATGCATACGGTTCAACAAAAATTGCGAAAAAAAATCAATGTGTAGATTCCAGCCATCCTTTGTTTTTTCTAGTCGGACCCTTCTAACTTCTAATTTCTAATGAAGGGGTTTTTTCTTACATTTTTTAAATAAAATGAAATTAAAAATTAAATTAAAGAAAGATGAGTTTTGGCCCGTTTTCCTATAATATAGAAAAAATTCGATAAACTTATTGCACAAACTTTTCATTGATCTATTTTTTTTTTTTTTTCATTGCGATTCAATCCAAATCACGATATCATTTTCTTGTTCCTGAATGGGGTTCGTCAATTTTTTATTCAATTTTTTTAGGTTTATGCTCTACTCCGAGTAAAGATTTGCCCGATTTTGATTTGCGCATATAGGACAAATGACCCAATACCACGTCTTTTTGCTATGATTTCATTTCTTTTTTATTTTAATTTAATTCCTTTTTCTTTCATGTTTTTCGCCAAATATTCAACGTATTTCCCATATTATTCGATTGATTAACAGTTTGAAATCGCTCTTAGTTATATTTATAATTAATATATATATTTATAATTTTTATATTTATAATTAATATATATATTTATAATTAATATAATTAAAATATAATTAATATAATCAAAAAAAAAAAAAAATTATGATTATGATATAGGTGGTAATCATAAATATATTACCAATTGGGTTTTTTATAAACAGAGCCTGGATACTTCATTTTATCGGTCCAACCAAGCCAACCATAAATCATTCTAATTGAAAATATTAATCTTGATACACCCCCATAAAATGGATCTCTAATTGCACTTCATTACACTTCACGCTACAAATTTTTGATAATTCAATCAATCTTTTTGGGGCGAAACAGGGGATATCTCGATCGGGCGAGAGAACGGGGGAATCCCATATGACCCAATATATTTGACAAGTCGCACTATATGTCAACCCAGTTTGCATCGTCATCTCCCGGAAGTAGAAAAGGAACCCTTGGAACACCAACAGGCATAAAAGAAAAATAATTTAATACTATATTTCACTTTGATTGTGGAAGCGTAATACGTAATAATGGTCTTAATAATACGAATACGTAATTTAATAATACGTAATAATGGTCTTAATAATATTGGCCTTTATCATATTTTATACATAGATAGACTAAGGCCATAAAATAAAGAAAGGCGGAATGAATGAAAGAGAATTCTTACGAATAGGTCCTTTGAATGATGAACAAATAGGGATGCATTCATTCATAAAAAATAGGATCAACCCCCATTGCGTATTGATACTTATCGGGTATAGAATAGATCTGCTTCTCTTTTTTCTTCTGAGCCGAATTCTTCCCTTATTACTAATGGAATAGAACAAACATTAATCCTTTTTCTGAAAGAATCCACCGAAAAGGGGAGGTATTCCAATGCAATAAAGTTACATAGTGTCTATTTTTCGTTGATTTGATAAAGGGGTATTTCCATGGGTTTGCCTTGGTATCGTGTTCATACTGTCGTATTGAATGATCCCGGTCGCTTGCTTTCTGTTCATATAATGCATACAGCTCTGGTTGCTGGTTGGGCCGGTTCAATGGCTCTATATGAATTAGCTGTTTTTGATCCCTCCGATCCCGTTCTTGATCCAATGTGGAGACAAGGTATGTTCGTTATACCCTTCATGACTCGTTTAGGAATAACCAATTCATGGGGCGGTTGGAGTATTACGGGGCGGACTATAACAAATCCGGGTATTTGGAGTTACGAAGGTGTGGCCGGAGCACATATTGTGTTTTCTGGCTTGTGCTTCTTGGCAGCTATCTGGCATTGGGTATATTGGGATCTAGAAATTTTTTGTGATAAGCGCACAGGAAAACCCTCTTTGGATTTGCCCAAGATTTTTGGAATTCATTTATTTCTCTCAGGAGTGGCTTGCTTTGGCTTTGGCGCATTTCATGTAACAGGATTGTATGGTCCTGGAATATGGGTGTCCGACCCTTATGGACTAACCGGAAAGGTACAACCTGTAAATCCAGCGTGGGGCGTGGAAGGTTTTGATCCTTTTGTTCCGGGAGGAATAGCCTCTCATCATATTGCAGCAGGGACATTGGGCATATTAGCGGGCTTATTCCATCTTAGTGTCCGTCCGCCCCAACGTTTATACAAAGGATTACGTATGGGAAATATTGAAACCGTCCTTTCCAGTAGTATAGCTGCTGTCTTTTTTGCAGCTTTTGTTGTTGCTGGAACTATGTGGTATGGTTCAGCAACTACCCCCATCGAATTATTTGGTCCTACTCGTTATCAATGGGATCAAGGATACTTCCAGCAAGAAATATATCGAAGGGTTAGTGCTGGGTTAGCCGAAAATCAAAGTTTATCAGAAGCTTGGTCTAAAATTCCTGAAAAATTAGCTTTTTATGATTACATTGGCAATAATCCGGCAAAAGGAGGATTATTCAGAGCGGGTTCAATGGACAACGGGGATGGAATAGCCGTTGGGTGGTTAGGACACCCTATCTTTAGAGATAAAGAAGGGCGTGAACTTTTTGTACGTCGTATGCCTACTTTTTTTGAAACATTTCCGGTTGTTTTGGTAGACGAAGACGGAATTGTTAGAGCGGATGTTCCTTTTAGAAGGGCAGAATCGAAGTATAGTGTCGAACAAGTAGGTGTAACTGTTGAGTTCTATGGTGGCGAACTCAATGGAGTGAGTTATAGTGATCCTGCTATTGTGAAAAAATATGCTAGACGTGCTCAATTGGGTGAAATTTTTGAATTAGATCGTGCTACTTTGAAATCCGATGGTGTTTTTCGTAGCAGTCCAAGGGGTTGGTTTACTTTTGGGCATGCTTCGTTTGCTTTGCTTTTCTTCTTCGGACACATTTGGCATGGTGCTAGAACCCTGTTCAGAGATGTTTTTGCCGGTATTGATCCAGATTTGGATGCTCAAGTGGAATTTGGAGCATTCCAAAAAATTGGAGATCCAACTACAAGAAGACAAATAGTCTGATGCAAGATTGCTTTGTTATTTTTCGCTTCTATTTTCTGTTTGTGATTTGACATAGGCTGCTGGAAAAATCTTGATTAAAATCGCTGCCTTTTCTTTGATTCTTGTTCTTTCGTTATTTTATTCGGGAGATGATTCTAAATCTAAATAAATAGGTACGGAAGCTATAATTGTAAACCACGATCGAATTTATGGAAGCATTGGTTTATACATTCCTCTTAGTATCTACTCTAGGGATAATTTTTTTCGCTATCTTTTTTCGAGAACCGCCTAAAGTTCCAACTAAAAAAATGAAATGATTTTTCATTATCTCAATTGAAGTAATGAGCCTCCCAATATAATATTGGGAGGCTCATTACTTCAATTAGTCCCCGTGTTCCTCGAATGGATCTCTTAATTGTTGAGAGGGTTGCCCAAAGGCAGTATATAAGGCGTACCCAGTAAAACTTACAAGTAAACCAGATATAGAGATGGCGACTAAAGTTGCTGTTTCCATTATTATATATATAATTATATAATTTATATAATTTCAAGATCACAATGGATCTATGATAAGATCGTTTATTTACAGCGGAATGATATACAAAGTCAACAGATCTCACTGAATACAAAATAAGATTTATGGCTACACAAACCGTTGAGGGTAGTTCTAGATCTGGTCCAAGACGAACTGTTGTAGGGGATTTTTTGAAACCATTGAATTCGGAATATGGTAAAGTAGCTCCTGGATGGGGAACGACTCCTTTGATGGGTGTCGCAATGGCTTTATTTTCGATATTCTTATCTATTATTTTGGAGATTTATAATTCTTCCGTTTTACTGGATGGAATTTCGCTGAATTAGATTCACAAGAACCACGAAACCTCGCTTTTCAATACAAAAAGTGAAACTTTTAGTTCTCGGATTTTTTTTAGCCCATTCTATTTTGGTAGTTCGACCGCGAAATTTTTTTGTTTCTGTATTTCCGGAATATGAGTGTGTGACTTGTTATAATTGATCCTATTGATAGTACAGAAAATGGGTCTGTCCTCTTGATCGAGATAGTTTTATCCCGTCGGATAGCCATTCTAGTATCTGGAGCACGGAATATATGAAATGGATCACGAAGTATTCGAACTATGATTCATACTTAATATTCAAACCTCGCGGTCGGACTCAAAAAAAAAATTTCAAAGAAAGAGGTTTTTTATTTATAAATCGAGAGATTTTTTCTTCTTTCAAACTCTCATTTAGTTTATGCTTATTTTGATCAAAGGACAAACCTTTCTTTTCTTTGTATTTTTATTTATTATTTATTATATCTATTCTATTCATTGAATAAGTGATCATCCAATGATTCTTACTCAAAGAATCTTTGGACTTAGTTTGAAGGTTTTATTGAATCATCGCGGTTCTGGTATGAATCTGAAGTTTCAATTGATTCATAGGGTCTTAACAAGAGAATTCCTATTAAAAATAAAGAAAACAAGAATAAAGCCACATTCCATATAAATAACAAATCAAAGCAAAGAAAAAGAAAAGAAATAAGTAGGTAAATAGAAGATTCAAGAGGCCTGATCAACATAAAGACGAATGCGCCGACTTGATTTTTTGGCATTATAATTACAACTACAAAAAAGAGCTTTCGGATTTTTACTCTTTTGTGTCTTCAGATAAAATTGAATGAAAAGATTAAGAAGTTTCAAACTTTCTATTCCATATCCGTTTCAGCTATTATTTGTGTGTTTTTGTTTGAGCTGTACGAGATGAAATTCTCATATACGGTTCTCAGGGGGGGAGTCCTCTTGGTTTACCTATCTCAATAAAGTCTATGATTG